GAAGACTAAGACAAGGAAGACGAGGAATCTCTCCTAAAATTATTTGTTCCCCGCATTTATCTGTTCCCCTCTTATGCTTACTCATATCTAGTATTTAGACAAAATTTGCTAAAATTGAGACTGGTAAGAAAAAAAGAGTATATAAATTTGGAAGAAGAGTCTAAATAAGCCAAAGGTTTTTCATCATTTCAGTTTTTTGATCATGCCTAATCGCTAACAAGAATTTGGTCATTTTTACGAACTTGATGTCGCTAAATCTGCGAGTCTAGAAATTCATTTCGGCCAATTGAACTTTCTCGAACTGTTTCTTTTTCAGAACCAAAAAGATTTGTGCCAAAATAACAGACGCCAAAAAGAACAAAAGTCCTTGGACACGTAATGGATCTTGAAGTACTATTTCTGCGTCTCCCTGACCAAATCCGCCCACATTAGGATTACTCGTTAAAGGTTGATCAAATTTGATAGATTCACCCTCTGAAACAAGAAGTTCTGGTCCTGGAGGGATAATATCAACCACTTGACGACTATCCGATGCATCTGTTATGGTTATCTCATACCCCCCTTTTTCTTTTCGTATGATTTTGCTTACTATACCTGCTGCGGTAGCATTATAAACTGTATTGTTACTCTTGCTCCCGTCGGGATAAATCTGACCTCTCCCCCTGTTCCCGCCTACGTATATAGGATATTTTAAGAAGCGAGCATCCCTCTTAGTAGCGGGGTCCGGGGAAAGAATAGGAAAGGTGATTTCACTATATTTCTTACCGGGGACAGGGCCCACCACAAGAATATTTTTTTTATTGGGGCCATAGCTCTGAAAAGACAAATTGCCTATCTTTTCTTTCATCTCGGTAGAAAGACGATCGGGAGGGGCTAATTCAAAACCCTCCGGTAAAATCAGAACAGCCCCCACATTCAAACCCCCTTTTTTACCATTAGAAAGAACTTGTTTCAGTTGCATATCATAAGGGATTCGAACAACTGCTTCAAATACAGTATCGGGAAGTACCGCTTGTGGTACCTCAATATCCACGGGCTTATTAGCTAAATGGCAATTGGCACATACAATACGGCCAGTTGCTTCTCGTGGATTTTCAAAACCCTGCTGCGCAAAAATGGGATATGCACTTGCAATGGATGTCCGAGTTATGATATATATCATGAGCGATACGGAAATAGATCGAGTAATCTGTTTCTTTATGCAAGAAAAAGTATTTCTAGTTTGCATGGTCCAATCATTGATTCCAAAATTTATACAATAAAATAAATGGGGTAGGTCGCTAGTATAGTTCCCTATCCACGATTCTGCTATTTACTGGAATAAAAAAATATAGGATGAAGCTATATATATATAATAAGTAAGATTTTCAATGCTTTGTTTATCTACAACTACAAAGTAATAAGTAATAAACATTCAAATTGGATTAGATTCATATCAGTGCAATAGATCCTTTATCAGTCATTCATTGAATGATAAATAACTACAAGTGACGGAGATACACGATTTAAATAACGGAAAATCCAATATTTCAAAATTGTATCGAGAATGACTGGAAAGGTGGAAACAAGACCAGATAGAATTTGATCATTATAACCAAATCCAAAATCTTGATAGATAGAGCCAATCATTAATTCCCAACCATGTGGTGAATGGAATCCGATACATAAATCAGTTAATAAAAGAATGGAAAAGACTTTGACTGTGTCGCTTAGGTTATATAGGAATTCCCGAGACCAAGAGTTAAGAATAACAAGGTTTTCATTACCCCAAATAGAATAACCGCTTAGAATAACAAAACAGATGAGATTTGTCGAGAAGTGCAAAATCGTATGGATATGACCCTCATTTTGTATCTTGATGAATTGGATTGTTTCTTTATGGATTCCTATACGAAACTCTTGTGGATGTGTCTCCGAGTATTCTTTGATCATTTCGTCCAAGAAGACGAATTCTTCTAATTCTATGAATTTTTCTAGAATACTCTTTTCTTGAAAGATATTCAAGAAAATTTCGGATTGCCCAGTATTCCACCAATTAGTAATCCAAAATTCCAAACATTTCTTAAATGAGAAAGAAATCCACCAGGGCAAAAAGACTAGAAATGAAAGATAGAAAAGAGGAGTGAATGCTTTCTTTTTTGCCATTTTTTCATGAGTTTGATCGAGGGTATGAATCTATTTTCTTGGTGAGTCTTTGAATCTAGAAAGAATACAGAAAGAAATAGGCTAAGAATCTTTTTTTGAGACGAACGAACTCCTTTTCTATCAAATTCTATCAAAATATCCAATCTTTCGAAAAAATTTCACTGATGACCCATAGTCAGGAATAGAATACTTGAGAGGAAAAGATATTGTGATGATAAAAAATGACTGGTAAAACAGAAATTGGCTCGTTATCATTCTTATTCTTAGTAAGAAATCCAATTGTTGATCCTTAAAGAATACAAAAGAAGGGAGAAAAATAAACTGCCAAAAAAGAAATGATTGACAAGATATGCTAGATCTAATCTAAAGTATCAATTCCAAGAAATATTGAACTTAAAAAAAGAAAACGAAAGGGTTTGCTATCTGAGATGAATCTATTATTTCGATTTGGTATTGAAGTTATTGAGTTGTGTGAATTTGCGTACGCATAAAAGACCACAAAAGGAGTTTCGTTTTATGTTTGTTTCATATACGTTTGCTTTGGTTAAATGACTGTTCTGATGAAACATCAAGTTCAGTTAGAACCAAAGTAGTCTTGCGTTTTTTATTTTTTAGTTCCTTATTTTCAAAATACTTCAATTGGTACGCGCAAGAAATAGGCCAATTCAGCAGCTTTTTTTTCAATCTCTCCTGGAGTCAAATTCTCATCAGTACGAGTCAAAGGAATGGCCCTCTGGCCTCGGATGTCCATATAAAGGACACGACGAGCATAAATCCCCTCTTTTACTTCTATTCTAACAGACCGAATATCCTTTATAAGGAATCGGAGGAATATGCGACGATTTCTTCCAGGAAATCCCCACCGAAAAATACACACTATTCCTTCCCTTCTATCGAATAGATCATAACCACTACCTACATTCCAAGAAATAGTACACCATAAATAGGAGCTAATAAAGAGACCCGCAATTCCGTAGAACGACATGACTATCCCTTGTGGGAAAAAAATGATTTGCTGAGATGGAAAAAACGATATCAAATTTCTACCAAGATAACTGGAAATTCCAACTAATAAGAATCCTAATGAACCTAAAAAAAGGATAAAAGCCCAGCAGAAATTACTTATTTTTCGAGACCCTGGTAGAAGTTCTATCCATATATGTTCTGATCGCCAACTCATACTTGATCCGATTATATTTTATTGGAATTTAGATAATACCCCAGAAAAATTGAACTTTGCTGTTTCCGAAGTCATTCTCATCAACTAGCACTAGTTTGATGGGAACCTTTAGGAGTAATTCATCAACTTGGTTAGATCTAAAATAAGAACCCCCTAATACAATACGATTTTACTATCCGTATCGATATACATATTACATATAGATCCGCCGACTTCATTTTAAATTTTAATTCATCCGGCGATCCTGATCTATTTTCAAATTGCTAGAATTCAAATATCCATATATCACGTTTCCACAAACCTTAAGAACCTTTTCCTTTATGTTCGGCGGAAATCACACGTTAGACTCTATTTCACTAACTAGATATCCGTGTTATGATACAATATAAGTCCAAGTTTTGAAAAAAAAAATGGATGGGATTGGATCCCGTTGAATCTAAACAATCTTATTGTTTTGAACATGAAGAAATAAAGAAGCCATTGCAATTGCCGGAAATACTAGGCCTACTAATGGTACAAAAATAGAGGGAAGGTTCATCATAGAAGGGTACCCCGATTTACTATTTGTATCTGTTATTCTTTCTAGAAATCTATTCTATAATATAAATCTATTCTATAAAATAAATAGAAATATCAAATTAAAGATATCTTGTAATTAAGTAATAATTAGAATGAAGAATTTGAATTCTTATGAGTTCGTAGAGAATTTTCTTATTTAGATTATATAGTAATATAATTCTAGAATTTGGAATCGAAACGAAATAGGTAGAATAAGTGCAAAGAATGTAGAACTAAATAAATGGGCTTTTTCATCTTTTTACATGAGTCTATATGATAATCAACCTTATTATTTCTCTTCATTTATTTGTATTTTGTTCTTGTCTTCTAATTGAATAATTCAAATAGATATATAAAGAGTTTCTTACAGATTATCGCAGGATTAGCTAAAATGGTTTTTCGGGCGATAGAGAAAGCTAGAAAACTCTATTATCAATATTGGAATTATCAAATTTCGACCCCTAGAAGAAGAAATTTTGTTTCTCTAATTTCACGAAAGGAAGAATTCACTCTTCAGGTTTATTGATTCGTAATCAGGATTAGAATATAGGATAGGTAAAAAAAAGAGTTATCCGCAACTTTTGTTGCTTTCTGCAATTAGATCTTCTGTTCCCAAAGAAACTCTCTTTTTTCCTTTGATTTCGAGAAAATCACTCCTTCTTTCTTTGTTCTTTGCTACAAATCAAATTAAAATAATTGAACTTAACGCTCTACTTGATTTGAATTTTGATTCAAAGGAAAAAGGGCGTGGAGCTCAAATAACTCACCCAGAACGCTTTTTAAACGATGACGTGGTAGAATTAAGTCAAATAAACCCTTCTCGAATAAATATTCAGCCTCTTGTGAACCTTCAGGTACTGTTTGATTCAATGTTTGTTCAATGACTCTTTTACCCGCAAATGCAACGTAAGCATTGGGTTCGACAATGATAATATCCCCTAACATACCAAAACTGGCTGTTACTCCACCAGTTGTAGGAGATGTAAGGATTGATACATAAAATAACCTTTTATTTAATTGATACTCATATAAAGCAGACGATATTTTAGCCATTTGCATCAAGCTCAAACTTCCTTCTTGCATGCGCGCACCCCCCGAAGCACACACTATAATAAGA